AATTTTCTAACAATTGACTCCGTACCACTGAAATATTTGGTCGTATGCTTGAAAGATAACCCAAAAAATCAAAGGAATGCTTGGGTAATTGGTTTATATGGATTCGTCTTGGTTGAGACCATACATAAAAATGACATTGCCAAAAATTGACAAGATAATATCTCCACTTATTCATCAGAAGAGGAGTATCTTTTGATACCAGAATCGATTTTCCTTGATAGCTAACATACTGTATAAAAGGATCCTTGAAGAACCATAAGGTGGCCGGAAATAAGACTTCTTCGACAGGATATTTTATTTTTTCATAAAAACGTATTCGCTCAAAAAAGATCCCAAAAGAGGTTAATCGTAAATGATTAGATTGGTTACGGAGAAAAAGTAAAATAAATTCGTATTCACATACATAAGAATTGTATAGGAGCAAGAATAATCTTTGATTACTTTTTGCAAAAATGGATTTTGGGGGAGTAATAAGAGTATTCCAACTATAATACTCATTAAGAAAGAGCCGTAATAAATGCAAAGAAGAGGGATCTTTCACGTAGTAGCGAAGGGTTTGAACTAAGATTTCCAGATGGATGGGGTAGGGTATTAGTACATCTGATGCATAATTTAAATGTGGAAATTTGTCCTCGAAAAAGGGAAATATTGAATGAATTGATCGTAAATTATAAGATTTTACAGTTTCTGTCTCCTCTAAGGAGGATACTAATCGTAGGGAAAACGGAATTTCCACAATGACTGCAAATCCCTCCGATATCATTTGAGAATACAAATTTTTGGGGTACCCCAAAAATTTATTTTGATTAGAATCATTAACGGAAATAATCAAATGATTCTGTTGATACATTCGACTAATTAAACGTTTTAGAATTAGTAAACTGGATTTCTTGTCATAACCTACATTATCCAATAAAACGGATCTATTTAAACCACGATCATGAGCAAGGGCATAAATATACTCCCGAAAGATAAGTGGGTATAGTAAATGGTGTTGCTGAGATCTATATAATTCGAAATATCCTTGAAAGTCTTCCATTTAAAATTCAATTTTGAATCAGAAAAGAAATAGATGATTTATTGGGTTATCAAATGATACATAGTACGATACAGTTAAAACAAGGTATTTATAGTAAGAAAAAACTAGATACCTCGGAAACAAGTCAAACTCATCAACGGACTCTCTAGAACCTCCCCTTCCTTTCCATATAATAGATTTATGTTCATTTATAGGATAAGAAGATAGTTATAAGCCCTTTATTTTATCAATCCAATCGCTCTTTTGATTTTGAAAAAAGAAATCTCTTTATCAATATACTACCTTCTTCTACACATTTATCTCTACCCCATAAAGGGGAATAGCTAATAGTTAGGACTCATAAGAAATTTCTAATCCACTCATCGGAAAAGATTTTCCCGCATTAGGCACTAATATATTTTTAACATCTAATTAGATGGGGTAATCATTCAAAAATTAAGAACAGAAGCTCGTTACTTTGTTATTTCCCTAGAATTGGAACCTCTAATAAGGCTCTACCCATTTATTCACTCGACCCCCCCCAAAAAAAAATTCTTTTTTTAATTGAATTGAAACAATTGAAATAAGATTTTGGACCTATTCAATAAGAAAGAATGAAATATTCTCAGAATTATCCATTGCTACGACATGCTGCTTTTTCCATTGATTCTTTTCAGGATCAGTCGTGGTCTTACAAACTCTACCGATGGTATGGACGAATCTGTTTCTTCATACAAATGTGTAAAAGATGCTAGCCGCACTTAAAAGCCGAGTACTCTACCGTTGAGTTAGCAACCCAAATAAACAAATTAGAATGTGTAGATACAATCAGAATCCCAATAAATAACGAAATTGAATGGCACAACACAATCAAACCATTAAAAAAAATGAAAAAAAAAAAACTCTAACCCGCTCTAAACATAATAAAAATGAACAAATCCGACGAAAATATAAAAATTCTCAAATAAAAGATAAAATAAAGTCAAAGATTTTCCAATATTTATAGACCGCCTCCTGCCTCTCTTCTCTATATATTATATTATCCATTAATTTAGTATATATCGAGTTTGATTGATTTAAATCTTAATCAAAAAAGACTTCCTGTATGACAGAAAATCTAAGAAGATTATTTGAATGAAATAAAATCTATGGAACAGGGATAAATAGATCCCTTTATCCACGATCGGATTATATTTATTTGATACACTGTTGTCAATATTAATATTGACAAAAGCGTAAGCATACAAAAGATAAAACAAGTTCTAAATAAAACTAATAATTTTGATTTCAATCAATTAAAATTAAATAATTTGATTAATTTTAATTGAAATATAAAAAAACGAAAGACTTGTGTTGGATTGGCACTACACTATCACTATATAGAATATAAGTGAAAGACTTAATTAAGGAAGACGGGGGAGAAGTAGAAAAAAACGAAGTTTATTCAATAACTAAAACTAAAATAATCAGGTTTAGTCCTTTGTTTTTTTTGTTCAAAGAGTTCCAACAAAAATCATCCCATCGGGGGTCAAATTTTTATGTCTATAAAACACATTACTTCTACGTCTATGTCATTTCTTATTTATTCACTTGATCTTTTTTTTCTATTTTATTTCATTAATTGAATTTTGTTTGTTGATTAACGCGAAGTTCCGTAAAAACTCCCGCCTTTTTTAAAATATCATGAACAGTTCCCGTAGGTTGAGCGCCTTTTTCAAGGAAGTATAGAATAGCAGGAACATTTAAATAAATTTGATTGGTTATCGGATCATAAAAACCCACTTTCCGAAGATCTCTTCCCTCTCGTCGGGATCGAACATCAATTGCAACGATTCGATAAATGGCTCATTGGGATAGATGAACAATACCCCCCCCCTAGAAACGTATAAGAGGTTTTCCCCTCGTACGGCTCGAGAAAATTCTAAATTATGTCTATGTTATAGAATTACAATATCAAATATATCCATCAAATCATCAAATTAATTAGACTATTGATTTTAGCCCTTTTTTTCTTATTCTTACCCAACAAAAAAATTAGTCGTATTTGCACCCTCATAACTCAAGTTGGATAACTCTGAAATAACGCAAAAGAGAAACCCTTTATTTTATTTTAGATACTGCATCTATTGAGCGGTCTCTAACCCTTTAATTGCCTGTCTTCTTTAAGAATCCATTTGGATTCTTCATTCTGATCCAGTTGTTCAGACAATTGAAAATGGTATTTCCTTGTTCCAGGATCTTTGCCTTGAATCATTGGGTTTAGACATTACTTCGGTGATCTTTAAATCCTTTCAAAACGGCAGCAACATACCATTTTTTGTGATTTCTTTATGTCAAAGAATCATACGAATGTTTGATTCCTGCGTAATACACTTTTTGATTTGATCGAAAGAGTTTTACCAATTTCAACAAATCTTCCCTTTGAATTGGAAATTTTCTCGAATGGGCTCCTTTTAGTTTATGTATCAAAATATACTTACGAAGTTGTTCCAATTTGTTGATTGATACTAACCCTAGATTCTTGCCTCTGAAAAATAAATAAAAAAAAAATACTTTCTACTCGAGCTCCATCCTATACTATATTCTATCACCCCCCCCCCAAAAAAAAAAGGAGGTTACAGCGGAATAGAACAAATGATGTCGAGCCAAGAGCACTTTCATTCCTATAATAAATATATAAAAAAGTGGTGGATGTAAGACTCCACAGCGGATCATGTCCTTCAAGTCGCACGTTGCTTTCTACCACATCGTTTTAAACGAAGTTTTACCATAACATTCCTTCAGTTTGGAACCCATATGTAATTGATTCAATTATGAAATCATGAATAATCATTGGTTCGGTTGGTACATAGTAATCTATACCTTTTTCTTCTATATGAAAAAAGGAGAGTCTCAGCAAGAATAAGAATAAATCAATTTAACCCCTTTTTTTTAGATTATATAGAATTTAATCTTGGGAATTCTATAAAAATAGAACTCCTTTTTTTATAAATTATTTTGATTCTTTTATTTATATCATTCTAAATTTGAAACTCTTTTTCTATTTTTCTATTATTGTAAAAATCAAATTAGTTAACTAAATTATAACTGATATAACAGGAATAAATAAATATAATATGAAGAAATCAAGTTATTTTGAATCTGTATCTTCAAGTAACATAATAGTGATAGAATAAATTCAACAATTTCACACTTCTTCAAGTACCAAGAACTTATACTTCTAGCGGTTCGTTACAAAGATTTAATTGATTGAAAAATCTCCTATCCGATATAATTATTTTCATTTTGCAAAACATAAAGTTTTACAGCAAGGACCTTTCGTTTTTTATCATCCGTTTATCATTAGTAAGAGAGAGATAAATTCATATTGGAATAAACAGTATGTGATTAAAAAAAGATAGATAAAAAAACACTGATGTAAGACAAGATTGAAATTTTATGTTGTTATTTTTTCATATTTATGCTGTAAAATCATTGTTATTTAACGAATTGCAACTGAATTCAATTTCCCATTTCATATGCGTGTTATTTGAACTGAAACAAATTTGTGAAAAAGATATGATTCCGCCGATTATTAAAAAAAAATAATCAGATTCTATACTAATATTCTATTCTTAATACAGATTATCTTAATACGGAAGGCTGTTCTAAAAGGCAATCTTTATATATATAAATTATATTTTATTATGATATATATTTTATATATATATAAATATATTTATATTATTATGTTAATATAATGATTATATAATAATATATATATACTGGGTATGCTCTGGGACGGAAGGATTCGAACCTCCGAATAGCGGGACCAAAACCCGTTGCCTTACCACTTGGCCACGCCCCATTTATTTCTATTCGATACTAATAAATAAACACTAATATTGGTACGGGTTATTCGTCAACTCCAGTCTAAATATCTATTTTTTATAAAATGGATTACTAGAATTTTTCTACATGGAAACTATACACGTAGACATAGAATTAAACTGAATTTATTGATCATTACATACAATTCAATTAAGATATTGTACGAAAGTATTATTTATTCTATTCTCTTTTGATTTGAGATATAGAAGAATTTTTGATTGGGTGAATTCAAATAAAATAAAGTTTTTTCGTCTATCTTATTTTATTTTTATTCATTTTTTTTTTTCTTCTATCAATAATAACATATCTATAATAATAAAAAACTCAATTAAATTTATTAACAACTCAATCAAAATAAATACAATTATCCCCAAAAACACAATGTTTGTTATGCTTAATATTTTAAGTTTGATCTGTATCTACCTTAATTCTTCTCTTTATTCCAGTAGTTTTTTCGTCGGCAAATTGCCCGAAGCTTACGCTTTTTTGAATCCAATAGTCGATGTTATGCCAGTGATACCCCTGTTCTTTTTTCTCTTAGCCTTTGTTTGGCAAGCTGCTGTAAGTTTCCGATGATATTTTTAATTTTAATAAAGTCCCAGACAAATTCATGATTTATTCGAAAAAAAAATAGGGTATAGGGTATGTAGTATAGTAGTATAAAAGTGGAGAATCTATTCTCTTTTTTCCTAAAAAAATCTTGGAGATTGTGTAATGCTTACTCTCAAACTATTTGTTTACACGGTAGTGATATTCTTTGTTTCTCTCTTTATCTTCGGATTCCTGTCTAATGATCCAGGACGTAATCCTGGACGTGAAGAATAAAAAATAAGGTTTTCTTTGCTTGATTTTAAACTGTTATTTAGTAAGATTTTATCTATTCCACTAATTATTTATTTATAACTAGTAATAAAAAAATAGCTCTCGATAAATTCGAAAAAAAAATACCAAGTCATCAACGAAAACGGAAAGAGAGGGATTCGAACCCTCGGTACGAAAAACTCGTACAACGGATTAGCAATCCGACGCTTTAGTCCACTCAGCCATCTCTCCTCCCAATTGAAAAAAGATAATACTATGTTACATTATAAAAAATAAGGCTTGAAAACGCCCGTCATAGTATATACTCTTATTTTTTAATTTCGTCCGAAGGGGCTTTTTAGTTCCACGGCCCGGCCTGGTCAGTCCTTAGCCGGGCCCACCCTTTTGTTCCAACAAATCATAAATAAAAAGATTTAGAAAATTGAAAAAAAAAAAATAATAATAAATAAAAAAAAATAAATATCTATGATATAGAATCAAATGGTAGAGAATCAACGTGCTATTTCTTTCTTAGTTAGTCCTTTTATTCCGGTTTAAATAAGAAAAAAGGAACTCTCGTTTCTTACCACAATCTATTTTTGTGTTATGGATTAAGTTCGAGACAAAAACCTCGGGCAAAAAAGCACTTGTTATTTAGTTATTAAAATGAATACTCGTTTCCGAATCTCATTAGGTCCTCTGATACAAATACAAAAGGTAAACGCTCTAGTTTTCATAATTTTTTTCTGATCTTTTGTTTTGGTTTTGTGATTAAGGTCGACAAAAGGTCCATTTAGATACAATAATCTGATTGTAGCGGGTATAGTTTAGTGGTAAAAGTGTGATTCGTTCTATAACCCTTTATATAGTTAAAGGGTCTTTCGGTTTGATTAATATTCATTCCGAACAAAAACTTTAGTTCTTAAAAGGATTGAATCCTTTCCCTCTCAATGAAAAATTCGAGGAATAATATAAATTCTCGTGATTTTTATCCACGAATCAATTTTAAATTGAAAAATTGGATTATAAGATTACGAAACATAATTTTTTTATTGGATCAATACTTCCAATTGAATGAGTATAAGTAAAGGACCCATGGATAAAGATAAAACGCGTATTTCTAATCGTAACTAAATCTTCAATTTTTAATTTCTGTAGGGGAAATTGAAGCAAAACAGCTATTAAACAATGTCTTTAGTTTACTAAAGACATCGATAAATTGTTTTAGCTCGGTGGAAATGCTTTTCCTAAGGATTCTTTCAAATAGAAGTAGAGAACGAAGTAACTAGAAAAATTGTTAGAATATAACACCCCTTTCTATAGGGATCGTCTAGAAAGCGGGTTGTTCTGAATAGATTCAGACATAAAAGCTGACATAGACGTTATGGGTCAGATTTTTTATTTCGTTCATATCTGAATCTGGGAATTTATCCACCTTCCATAAAGGAGCTGAATGAAACCAAAGTTTCACGTTCAGTTTTGAATTAGAGACGTTAAAAATTATGAATCAACGTCGACTATAACCCCTAGCCTTCCAAGCTAACGATGCGGGTTCGATTCCCGCTACCCGCTTTTACTTTATTTTACTTTATCCTTTTACTTTATTTTACTTTATCGTTATAATTTTTAATATTTAAAATATTTAATTATTTTAAATATTAAATAATTAAATAAAATTATTTTTAATATTAAATAATTTTAATATTAAATAATTAAATAAAAAAGATTGAATGAATCGAATTAATGTAATACATCATTGACTTGAATACTAAATTCGTTGAATTCTTTCAACCACTTTTCCGAACAAGAAA